ATGGCCTGTTCTCCACGGTCGGAATAGGCGGGTCAATTCCCTCCCTGAGAACCGTACTTGAGAGTTTCCTACCTCATACGGCTCAACAACCAACTCTTTTGTTTTGGTGTACCAGTTTTTTAACTTTAACCCACTTTAACTTTATATCTAAATAGAATGTCTAATTGAATGAGATTTCGTATAGATATTTGGTTATTCTTGGATTAAACAAAAGAGAGTAATTACATGAGTTTCAAACTTTCATTTTGATTTAATTAATATATTAATTAATATAATAAGTTTTATCTTTTCTCCTACCTTCAGAAAAAAAGGCATGTCCACTGTTATTAGATATTAGAATTTTCTGAAAGGTAACTATCCCGCTTTCAGATAAAAATTTATATAGAATCTTTGAAAAAGACCTTTTTTCATACTTCATAAAAAAGAAAAAGACTTACTGTCTTTAGGATCTGATGCTACACCGCTGCTCAATACCTTAGGGGATCTACTCTATTACATAAGTAGATTCCTAAGATTTATCTCATATTATGATATAAATAAACAGCTTTTGTTGTATCGGTCCAAAACCTTTCCAATTGATCTTTACGGTGCTTCCTCTATCAATTAAATCTTTTTTTATCCATAGAAAAGAAAGTATTTAGGCATATCTAGTCTTCACTTCATATTTCGACCTATGAAGTTTATTTATTTGCTACAGCTGATAAAAAATCGTTTTGGACGATGCTTATGTAGAAAGCCCTTTTTTTTTTGTTTCTAGTATTTCATTGACTAGCTGTTCGTTCTTTTTTTTCTATAGTGGAGATAGTCGCACGTAATGACAGATCACAGCCATATTATTAAAAGCTTGTGGTAAAAAGGGGTTTCGTTCTAATGCCCGAAAATAATATTCTAAAGCTTTGGTATGTTCCCCATTACTTGTGTGGATAAGGCCTATATTATAGAGTATATAACTTCGATCATAGGGGTCAATTTCTAGTCGCATAGCTTCATAATAATTCTGTAAAGCTTCCGCATAATTTCCTTCAGATTGAGCCGACATCCGTTACGGTCGTCATTCGCTTTAACGAATTCTCCGTTTCAGAACCGTATGTGAGATTTTCATCTCATACGGCTCCTCCTTTAGGTGCATAATGAAAATAATATATGGAAAAAAGTGATGTCATTATGAACTAAGCGGGGCTAATGTTTTTACAAGAAATCCCTAGCCAACCTTCTTGCAAAAGATCTTTTCTTACTACCAAGTGGGTTCATGCTAGATAAAAATAAAAAAGGAAACTCTAAAAATTTCTTTGTTCTCAACGCCCCTAAATTTCCAGGAATTAGTCACTTCAACAGTCTTCAATGGTTATACGGGTATCCAAAGTACGAACGAGATGGATGTTTATTGTTCCAACCATTTTAATTAGTCCCAATCCCAAAGAAGAAGAAGAAAGAAAGGGAATCATTTTGAAGAAAGTTTTCGTGTTGTTGATTTCTCGGCGTAGTGCTTCTTCCCCGATGCCTCCTATTCGTATATTGTATTAGTGTAGTAGGATTGATCTCTAATACGGGAACCATAGGTAAAAACCTTTTGCTCAATACTAGAATTCATAATTGAAGCATCTAAGGCTGCATTAATCGTGGATACATGACAGAAGGGATTGCTTTTTTTATATTCTAAACTTCACCTTCAAAAGCGTAGATTTTTTTTTCAATATTCGTTTTTCTTTCTATTCCAAATCGGCGAGAAATAAAAAAAAAAATAATGATAATCAAATCGCACCATCTCTGTAATAAGTAAATGCCTCTTTTTCTCCGGAAGTTGTCGGAATGACTCGTAATAAGATATCGGCTATAATTGTAAAGGTTTTATCAATAAAATTTCCATTTATACGCGATCTTGGCATAGGTAGTAATCCATTCTATAACTCTTTTTATTTCCTTTACCTTTTCTTTTGTAAGAAAATTTTCTCACAAACAAAGGAATTGTATAGTACGAACTCACATAAAAGCGGACTCATAAAAAAAAACCTTCTATCTACTTCCAATTCCAATTTTTCCGGTCAAAAAAGGGATCTATATAACCATAATCTAAAAAACGATGAATAACTCGCTATTCACCCAGGTACTCAGTCATAATCCTGATGTCGGAGAGATGGCCGAGTGGTTGAAGGCGTAACATTGGAACTGTTATGTAGACTTTTGTTTACCGAGGGTTCGAATCCCTCTCTTTCCGTACTTTCAACTAATTCACCAATCATACGTGATTGACCACAATGTATCAAATCAAATAAAAAAGAATAGATAAAAAATCTACCTTGTTTTGATTTTGAAATAGATTCTCTATTCCTAATTTTTTTGATATGGAAAATGCTGGGAAGAGCAAACAAGGGATCCAAATCTCCCTACCAATCTATGATACATGAATAGGAAAAAGATTCCCCGACAAAATCCCTTACCTTGTGCGTGCCTTTTTTTTTTTATAAAAAACGAGGGCAAAGCGGAGTTGTCCGAACTCTTGTTTTTAGTTATTTTTTTTACTTAAGTTAGGTTTATTAAGTCTGTCGAGAGTAATATTCTACGACAAGCAATTCATTTATTTTCAAACCGACGCATTTCCTATCTATTATTTGATTGACTAACCCTTCATATTGGAATGTGTGAAGAGTCAGATGGTTTGGCAATTCCTCAGGGGCAGATGAATCAAGAAGATTTTGAACCAAAGTTCTAGAGTTTTGTTCATCCTTCACTGTAATAATATCTCGGGGTTTGCAGCGATAACTTGGTATATCAACTATACGACCATTAACTAAAATATGTCCATGGTTAACTAATTGGCGCGCTTGAGGAATAGTCAAAGCCATACCCAATCGAAAAAGGATGTTATCCAAACGCATTTCAAGTAATTGTAGTAAAACTTGACCTGTTGACCCCTTGGCTTTTCCGGCGATACGAACATATTTAAGTAATTGGCGTTCTGTAAGACCATAATGAAAACGCAATTTTTGTTTTTCTTCTAAACGAATACGATATTGAGATTTTTTTCCGGAGCGTGATTGGTTTCTAAGATCGCTTCCTGCCTTAGGCCTTTTACTAGTTAGTCCCGGTAAAGCCCCCAGACGGCGTATTTTTTTAAAACGAGGCCCTCGGTAACGTGACATAAAGACTCCTTTTTTATTGAAATTGTACAAAACTAAACAAAATTAAAACTGAACTAAATAATAATGATAAATGACGTGAAATCCACTCCAATAAACTATTGGAATACAAAGAGTAAGAAGATATATTCTCTCAATATACAGATTTTTTTTATTGTATATACAATATATATAAATCAAATAAATCACAAAAATTCTTCTTTATTTTCTTTATTTATTTTGCAAAGATCGAACTCTTTTACCCAATATATCTTCCTATATGGAAGTTTATATGACATAATATAAATGGGGTGGTAACTCTTGGAAAAAGATGAAAGAAGTCTTTTCAATCTTCTTTTATTTTGAAAGTGCATTAAAAATCATGTAAAAAAACGAAAAAATATGGAAAAGCCGGCTATCGGAATCGAACCGATGACCATCGCATTACAAATGCGATGCTCTAACCTCTGAGCTAAGCGGGCTCAAATAAATATATCATTAAATAAATAAAACATAACCTTAATTAATAGAATATAGCAGTATATCGACTTTCTAATTTTCATTTTATTAGTTTCTAAATAAGAAAATCTTAATTAGATCATAAATCTTTTTTTTTTAGTTAAATGATATCTGATTTGAAATTCTTGTTTTTTTTGTTCTAACCTCATGCTATTATTATTTTATACTTTTTTTTCTAATTTTTTAGAATTATTCGAATTTCAAATCTACGAAGTAGACTTAAAATCTTTTTCCATTGCACATTGTAGAATTCTAAGTTTTAATAAAAATTATCAATTTCTTTTCATGAAAGTAAAAGAAAAAAAAGAATCGACCGTTCGACTATTTCTTCAAATTTAAGACAAATATGAGAAAAGGAAGAACATATATATGTTATGTAATATATAACCATATTGAATTGCAAATACAAAAATGATAGAATCTTTGTTGATTAGACTAAATCAATATGGGTCGGGCTCAAAAAAATGAAAGAAGATACCAAAGAAATAAGTATCTATATGTAATGAATTCCAAGGTTTCAGCATAAGAAAAAGTGGAAAGATATCATAATGAGATCCTAATAAAAAGGGGGATATGGCGGAATTGGTAGACGCTACGGACTTAATTGGATTGAGCCTTGGTATGGAAACCTACTAAGTGATAACTTTCAAATTCAGAGAAACCCTGGAATTAACAATGGGCAATCCTGAGCCAAATCCTTGTTTACGCAAACAAACCCGAGTTTAGAAAGCGAGAAAAAAGGGATAGGTGCAGAGACTCAATGGAAGCTGTTCTAACAAATGGAGTTCACTACCTTGTGTTGATAAAGGAATCCTTCGATCGAAACTTCAACTCAAAAAGGATGAAGGAGAAAGTCTGAATATAGGTAACACAAAACGATCTCAAAAATAACGACCTGAATCTCGATTTCTATTTTTTTATAAACAAAATAGAAATGTTGTGAATCAATTCGAAGTTTAAGAAAAAATCAAATATTCATTGATCAAATGATTCACTTCATAGTCTGATAGATCCTTGGTGGAACTTATTAATCGGACGAGAATAAAGATAGAGTCCCATTCTACATGTCAATACTGACAACAATGAAATTTATAGTAAGATGAAAATCCGTTGACTTTTAAAATCGTGAGGGTTCAAGTCCCTCTATCCCCAACTCTACTCCCCAAAAAGTATGTTTGACACTTTACCTTTTTTTAGTTATTCAAGAATTTCTTATCTTTTTTCATGCATCCTACGCTTTTACAAACTAATTTATTTTCTGATTATATACAAGTCTTGTGGGATATATCATACACGTACAAATGAGAAAGAAATATTGATTTGAATGATTTAGAATCTATATCATTTTTCATTTTCAAACTTAGA